TATGTTTACGAAAAAAGGAAATGTAAAATTCTTGAGTAGTCTACTTCCCCTCAAATGATGAATCCCCTGAAAGAAATATTTTGGGACTCGTAAAGGATTTATTTGTCTATATATTGTATTGTTCCATTCGATCTTTTTTAGGTCCCTACTCACCTCGATGGTTATGCCATGATATCCCTTGAAGCATATATGCGATAGATAGGCTCCCGTAACCATGCCATATTCGCTTGTCTGAACAGAATTTTTTTCTCAAAGAAATGGAATGTATAATTCCACAAAAAGTCTTTTTTTTTTCACGAGGTATAACTAACTATTCCTATATTATCTGTTACGGAATCGACCATGGATCAATTCCCCTTTCCTTCCATTTTGAAGTCTTGAATGCACCCATAATTCTGAGCTTCATGTTCCTCCTCCCAAGATACATGTCAGAGCCGGGGGCATCCCAATCAGATTGAATGAGATGACAGTTTATCAGTCCAAATCTGTCAAATGAAAATTTCGATCAAATCACACATCGCAATATACTAGGCCCTCTAATTCCCTAAGGGGCTTATCTAAAAGATTCGCAATATAACTAGGAAGACGTTTCAAATACCACACATGAGTCACTGGACATGCCAGTTTGATGTAGCCCATTTGGTACCTTCGTATACGAGAATCAACAAATTCCACCCCGCATTCTTCACAAGATTTCGGGTCTTCTTTTTCAGCCCCAATTCCTCGGTAATTTCCACAAGCACAAATCCCACTTTTTATGGGTCCAGAAATTCTTTCACAAAACAATCCATCTTTCTCCGGTTTATTGGTTTTATAATGAAAAGTATAGGGTTTTTTCACCTCTCCAACTATCTCTCCATTGGGTAGAATTTTTTTTGCCCAAGCCCTTATTTGTTGAGGGGAAACTGGTCCAATTCGAAGTTGTTGATGTTTATACTGGTCGATCATAGAATCGAAATTCTGATTCATTGAGATCAAGCTTCCTTCCTATTCATCTGGAAGTTCTTTTCAGATACAAGGAAATGATTCAGTTCCAGGGACAAAGATCGTAGTTCTCGAACGAGCAATCGAAAAGATTCTGGAGCACCCTCTGGGTTAGGTACTGTTGCTCCAATAATCGTAGCACCAAGTACTTCTTGACGAGCTCTAATATGATCAGATTTATAAGTAAGCATCTCTTGTAAAATATGAGCAACACCAAATCCCTCTAGAGCCCAAACTTCCATTTCTCCTACTCTTTGTCCCCCTTGTTTGGCCCTCCCTCTAAGGGGTTGTTGTGTAACAAGTGCGTAATGCCCACTGGAACGTCCATGAATTTTATCATCAACTTGATGAATTAATTTTAGGATATAGGACTTTCCTATTAAAACAGGTTGTTCAAAAAGATCTCCTGTTCTTCCATCAAATATTCTGCTTTTTCCCGGATATTCGGGTTCAAATACCCATGGATTTTTTGTTTGCTTACTGGCTTCATATAATTCAGAAAACACTAGTTTTCTTGAGGCCTCTTGCTCATATCTCTCATCAAAGGGTGCTATTCTATAATGTTTCTTTAGCAGATCCCCCGCTAACCCGAGCGAACATTCAAATATCTGTCCCACATTCATTCGTGAGGGGACTCCTAATGGGTTGAATACCATATCAACGGGCATTCCATCTTGCAAATAGGGCATATCTTGTCTAGACAAAATCTTAGAAATTATACCTTTATTCCCATGCCTTCCAGCTACTTTATCACCTACTTTGATTTCACGTTTCTGTGAAATATATACACGAATCCTTTCTGGATTATAATTGGAACCCCCCTTTCTATGGACCCATCTCACATCAATAACTCGACCCCTTCCACCTATAGGTAGTCTTAGAGAAGTTTCTTTTGAAGTGGATACCTGAATGCCAAGTATAGCTCGTAATAATCTATCCTCCGGTGCATATGACGATTCGTTCGCTGTCTGAGGTGTTAATTTACCTACTAAGATATCACCTGTTTCTATCCAAGATCCCAGCATCACAATTCCATTTCTGTCTAAATTTCGGAGTAAATGAGCCTCTAAATGCGGGATCTCCTTAGTAATTCTTTCAGGACCTTGGCTTGTTACATGAGTCTGAATTTCATATTTCCGGATGTGAAAAGAAGTATAAATATCTTCATAGACCAGACGTTCACTAATTAGTACTGCGTCTTCAAAATTGTAACCTTCCCATGGCATATAAGCTACTAAGACATTTTTTCCTAAAGCGAGTTCCCCACCAGCTGTAGCCGCACCGCCCGCTAGAATTTGTCCCTTTTTAATGTATTTACCCCGCCAAACCTGAGTTTTTTGATGCATACAAGTATTTTTGTTGGAACGTTGATACATAACTAATGAAATGCTTAGAGTATCCCCATTACTTGAGAAAATGATCTTGTGAGTATCAGTATAAATGATTTTTCCCTTGCGTTCGGCTATAGCTGAAATCCCCGAATCTAGAGCCGTTTGGCCTTCCAACCCAGTTCCAA